GAAAGGTATGATCCACGCATATTCATATGTCTGTTCCATAAAAAAGTTTTTAATTCTTAATTAATTGTTTCCGATTCACCGGATCTTACCTCTTTTGAAAGTAGTCAATAAAAAGTCAAAATATGGACTAACTTAAACTAATTTAAAACTTAAATCTAATTTTCTATTCTTACTTATTCTGAGTCTTTGCTAAATACTTCAACTATTGAAATCAAGAAGTTACAATTGGTCAAATGATATGAAAGGGATTAATTACTAGTCTCCTTTGAAATAGGCCTATTTTTTATCCAAGTTTGAGCAGTGAATCGAACGGGGATTCAAGTTTTTCATTTCCTGAAGTAAAAATGAGGTTCGTATCTTTAAACCTCTCGAGGTATTTTATTGCATGTAAATGAAATGTGGAACCATAAATAGAAATCGAGTATTTTTAAGTTCAACTAATTTTATTTCGTCATTTCTACAGAACAGCCGATTAGCAAATTCTATAGGTATAGATTTTTTGAATCAAAAAGAATGTGAAATTGTGAAATAAAGATACCAGTCAATAGAGAACCTTTTCTTTTTTACGATTCTGAATGTTTTATGGAATAGAAAAACTTGAAAAAAAAAACACACATATTGGACTTCTTTTTTTATTTCCATATTTCCAGTATTATGCAATTTTCACATATCTTTTGCCTATCTCGATAATGTTTTATTTGAGGAGGACACTATTAGCTCGAAAATAAATAGTAGTAAAAAGAATTCGTTTTGAACAATAGATGTCTTTCACATCCAGCTATAACAATGAGTAATTTTTTAATTTCTAAATGGCAGTTCCAAAAAAACGCACTTCGACATCAAAAAAGCGTATCCGTAAAAATATTTGGAAAAGGAAGGGATATTGGGTAGCATTAAAGGCTTTTTCATTAGCGAAATCTCTTTCTACCGGGAATTCAAAAAGTTTTTTTGTACGCCAAACAAAAATAAATAAGTAATAAAACGTTAGAACAATTTGAATCAACTTGAAAAAATTATTCAATTAGATAATAATTGCATAATTTAACGATTTCCCTTTCATATTTGATATTGATTAGCTCACCAATCAATACGTAATAGAACTCTCTTCGCTTTTCTGATTGATATATAAAATAATTGAATTAGGAAATCCTCTATTTACTGAATAATAACTTTTTTGTTGACAAAAAAATAAAGATAATTTCTATTCCAAGGTGGGGAGTTTTATTTTCCCCATCGACCTATTTGCAGAATTCAATTAAAAAAAATTATATATTTACATTATATTTCCATATCTATAGAAGAACATATATAAAAATCTTTAGTGAAAGTTAAGAACTCATTGAAACTAATTGATTCTATTTTGAAACCTTTTTATTTTCTCTGAATTATTATATAGACCCCCATGTATATCTTGCCCTTAACCCAATAGATAAAATTGCTTAATGAAATTCTGTATGACTAATTGTCAATTTTGAGTAATGCAAAATAGGTTTTTTTTCTTTCTATTTGGTCTTTAAAATCCATTTTTTGTTTTAGATTTATAAAATAAAAAGGAAATAGCTGATTAAACAATGAAAACAAAAACTTTTTGAACTCTATTCCTTAATTGAGTATAGAACGGTTTATTTACAAGAGTTCAATTCGAGGAAAGCATAAAATATAGGAAAGCCCCAGGTTAAATAAAAAAAACTAAGACTCTAAACTCAAATCTAAAATAATGAACCTTCAACTTCAAATTCCTATTTGAACAACTTTTTATTGTTAGTGATCCATTTGAATCATTACTAAACTAAAATAGCTTACTCAATCTCGACGATTGCTTATTCATAGGCTATTATGAGTTCAAGACAGGCCGCTATGGTGAAATCGGTAGACACGCTGCTCTTAGGAAGCAGTGCTAATGCATCTCGGTTCGAGTCCGAGTGGCGGCATACCGTCTTCTAAAAAGGATAAATAGATCTTATAATGAATTCAATTCCCGATTTCCATTTTAGAATTATGTAATTAAGGGACTCTTCTTTTTTAAGATTTTTTATGATATTTTCAACCTTAGAGCATATATTAACTCACATTTCCTTTTCGATCGTTTCAATTGTAATTACAATTCATTTGATAACCTTTTTAGTCGATGAAATCGTAAAACTATACGATTCGTCAGAAAAGGGCATAATAGTTACTTTTTTCTGTATAACAGGATTATTAGTTACTCGTTGGATTTCTTCGGGACATTTCCCACTAAGCGATTTATATGAATCATTAATTTTCCTTTCATGGAGTTTCTCCCTTATTCATATAATTCCGTATTTTAAAAACAATGTTTTAATTTTAAGTAAAATAACTGGCCCAAGTGCTATTTTTACCCAAGGCTTTGCTACTTCAGGTATTTTAACTGAAATACACCAATCTGGAATATTAGTACCTGCTCTTCAATCCGAGTGGTTAATAATGCACGTAAGTATGATGATATTGGGCTATGCAGCCCTTTTATGTGGATCGTTAT